GTTGGATAGGATGGCCTTTACGTAAAGATTATATTGCCCCCAATTTTTATGAAATACAAGATGCTTATTAAAAGTTATAATAAAAATAAGAAACTAATCCCCACTTATACAACTCCGTATATTCTGTACGTTTTCTTATAGATCAGACAAAGTAATTGAAGTTAAATCAGACAGAATAATCGAGGTCTCATTTATATTAATTCTTTTTTTATGGCATTTATATTAATTATTATGAATAAATAAAAAAAAAAAAAAATACATACAAAAATAAAATACAAAAAGAATAATAAAACGTGTAGGGACTCATTGACATTCTCAAAATTGTAAGATACTTATTTCATTTCGGCTGAGACGAGCCAATAGGATGAACTAAAAAAGTTCTGCATCATGAACTATGTACCGCGCCACAGCAATATCCCTTGATATGCCCCTTAAAAAGTAACACAGAAAGAAATGAAGAAAATATGACCGAAAAGGATTCTAGTTGTAATAATCTATCTGAGATAAATTTGGACTATTCCTCAACTTTCCCTAAACTAGACTTTTGGTTCTTTCAACCAATTAATTTGACCTTTTGAATATGCATGAAGTATTAACATTATTTTGGGGAGCACGGTAACGAAATAGAGAAAAAATCGAATAATTTCTTTTACATACTTTATATACATATAATATACATATACATTTATATACAATAGACATAGGGTATACGTATATTCTTTACTCATCTAGAAAGAGTATATCTCCCTAGATGAATAAAAATGTATGATGATCTAGACTACTAATGAATATGTATATGTATGTTGACTCATATTCATTTTAATGAATTAAATTAATAGATACTTATACAAATTTATCATGTGCCAGGAACCAGATTTGAACTGGTGACACGAGGATTTTCAGTCCTCTGCTCTACCAGCTGAGCTATCCCGACCATTCTTGACGCATCATCTTCATTTTAAGAGACTACTTGAATGTATGTCAACTAAAAATAAAAAGACGCAAAAAAATATTACTATTACTACTATTACAAATACAAAGGATTATCCATGTCCTGAAATTTCTTGGATCTTCAAAAAAAAAAAAAAGATCAAAAAATTTTACGAGTATCATATCAATTACATTCCATATTCCCCATATTCCAAAACTTGTGATAAGAATATGATAAGAACAAGTAAGAAAAAAAATTCCGCTCAGATCGGTTTGTGAAATAATATAATGAATAAGAAACATAAGGAGTTTGGAACCACTAAAAAATAGAGTATATAGGTAGGATAAAAAATTAGGGAATTAAAGGGGCCTTTTGGGGATAGAGGGACTTGAACCCTCACGATTTCTAAAGTCGACGGATTTTCCTATTACTATAAATTTCATTGTTGTCGGTATTGACATGTGGAGCGGGACTCTATCTTTATTCTCGTCCGATTAATCATTAAAGATCTATTAGACTAGGATGGAATGAATGATTTGATCAATTAATATTCTTTCTTCAACGTTGAATCGATTCACATATTTCATTTGTCATATATATTAATAAAAAAGGAATAAACAATTTTCATCTATTAGTGTATCTAAATTAATAAAAAAAATAGACAGAGTCGTTATTAATCATTTGAGATAGTATTTCAGTACGTATATAGAGATAGATAGGTTTATCCTTGATCCTTTCTTTTCTGTAGTTTCAATAGAAGGATTCCTTTACTAACGAAACGAAATGCCGTTAACTCCATTTGTTAGAACAGCTTCCATTGAGTCTCTGCACCTATCCTTTGATTTTTCTCGCTTTCTGAACTCTTCTTTGTTTTCGGAAAACAGGATTTGGCTCAGGATTGCCCATTGTTAATTCCAGGGTTTCTCTGAATTTGAAAGTTCTCACTTGGTAGGTTTTTCCATACCAAGGCTCAATCCAATTAAGTCCGTAGCGTCTACCAATTTCGCCATACCCCCTTTTTTTCATTTAAATTATGAAAATTATGCCGGAACTGTTGAATTCATTAGATATCAATTCCTATAACGAAAAATGTTTCCTTTTAATTGATTTGTTTTATAGTTTCTTTCATCTGTATCGGATACCCACATTTGTTCCAATACGAAATAATTCTACCATTTCTGTATTCGCAATTCAATATAGATGGTATACCACATATATAATATATTATGGTCCCTCTTTCTATCATTTTTCTCATACAATTTGAAATACTCGAACGGTCGATTCTTTTTGTTTTTTCGTCTTAGTTTTCACCTTTCTGACTGAAGGGAATGTTTCATTATGATCTGTATTGTACCTTTCTCTTTCTTTCATTTTTATTCTGATCTTTTTTCCTTAGGGCGAACGATTGAACATAACGAAAATAGGAATTTTTTATTTTTATTTATTATATTTATATTTTTCTTTTTCAATTGAATATTCCAATTTTATAATTTTTTATACTTTTTATTCAATATCAATATAAGTATTTTATTATAAATCAATATAAGTATTTTATTATAAGTATTTTTATAAGTATAAGTTTTTATTGAATTCCTCACAATTTATGTTATGTGAGCCCGCTTAGCTCAGAGGTTAGAGCATCGCATTTGTAATGCGATGGTCATCGGTTCGATTCCGATAGCCGGCTTTTCTTTTACCCTATTTGGATTTTTTCCATAATTGATAATATCTTTTTGAAATCAAAGAATATCGAAAAGAAAAGGCTTTTTCCTTTTCTTTTTCCAAGAGTCACCGATCTATTATGTCATAGGAACTCTCCATTTTGAATCCAAATTGGAGTAGTTTCGATCTCTATAAACCAAATCAAGAAAAGAACTTTTTTTATTTCTATTTTTTAATTGAAATATATTTTCAATATATCTATTCTATATCTATTAATTGTATATTAATTGTATATATATTTTCAATATATCTATTCTATATCTATTAATTGTATATTAATTGTAATTAATTGTATATATATATACATATATATATACAATATACATATATATATAATACATATATATATACAATAGAAAAACAATATAAAAAATTAAGGTAAAAATTAAGGTTCTGATATTGATATAATTTATCTAATTATTCTTTCTTTGCAGTACAATACTTTAGTTTAGTTTTAATTTAGGTTTATGAAATTAAACAAAGGAGTCTTTATGTCACGTTACAGAGGGCCTCGTTTCAAAAAAATACGTCGTCTGGGGTCTTTACCTGGACTAACTACTAAAAGGCCTAGAGCCGGAAACGATCTTAGAAACCAATCACGCTCCGGTAAAAAATCTCAATATCGTATTCGTTTAGAAGAAAAACAAAAATTGCGTTTTCATTATGGTCTTACAGAACGACAAATGCTTAAATACGTTCGTATCGCCAGAAAAGCGAAAGGGTCAACCGGTCGGGTTTTACTACAATTACTTGAAATGCGGTTGGATAACATACTTTTTCGATTGGGTATGGCTTCGACTATTCCTCAAGCCCGCCAATTCGTTAACCATAGACATGTTTTAGTTAATGGTCATATAGTCGATATACCAAGTTATCGCTGCAAACCCCAAGATATTATTAAAGCGAGGGATGAACAAAAGTCGAAAACTCTGATTCAAAATTTTCTTGATTCACCCCCCCGTGAGGAATTGCCAAAACATTTGACTCTTCACCCATTCCAATATAAAGGATTAGTCAATCAAATAATAGATAGTAAATGGATTGGTTTGAAAATAAATGAATTGCTGGTTGTAGAATATTATTCTCGTCAGACTTAATAACTAAAATAACAAAGTTTCGGAAAATTTTTATTCCTTGCCAACTATTTCTAGTATTTTCTGTATAACAAAAATTAAAAATAGAGTAGAGAATTCATATAAAGTTGGAATAATGGTATCCGTTGTTATTTGTGTTATTTGATACATTGTAGTCAGTAACAGTGGTGAATTAGCTAAAGAAAGGTGCTGCGGAAAGAGAGGGATTCGAACCCTCGGTAAACAAAAGCCTACATAGCAGTTCCAATGCTACGCCTTGAACCACTCGGCCATCTCTCCTACATAATGATTATGGCCCAGAAACCGAGTTATGAGTTATTCATATTCGATTTTTTTTTGATAGGCACATACAATCACTTCTAAATAGAAAAACTTTTTATCACAATTCCGTAGGATAAAGAGAATTTTAATGCGTCTGTTTTTACGTTATTTCGTACTTTCCTGTACAATTTGACTTTGTTTGTGGGATTATTTCTCACGATAGGTAATTAAATTAGAGAATTCATTTATACACACACCTATGCCTAGATCTCGAATAAATGGAAATTTTATTGATAAGACCTTTTCAATTGTAGCCAATATCTTATTACAAATAATTCCGACAACTTCGGGAGAAAAAGAGGCATTCACCTATTACAGAGATGGTGCGATTTGATTATCTTTTTTTTTTATTTATTATTTATTTCTCTCAGTCTTAGGAGAAAGGCACATTCTTCGGATAGAAAAAAATTGAAAAAAATCTACGCTTGCTGAAGGTGAAGTTTAAAACAATTAATTCCTTCTGTCGTGTATCCCCGATTAATGCAGCCTCATATGCTTCAATTTTCTATTTTTAGTATTAAGCAAAAGGTTCTACCTATACCTATGGCTTAGGTCAACCCTACTCCATTAGTACCAATAGGCGGCATGATGGAAGAAGCACTACGCCTACGAATCAACAACACGAAAACTTTGTTAAAAATTATCCCCTTTCTTATCGGGATCGGGACTAACAAGAATGGTTGGGACAAACAAACATCCATCTCGTTCGTATTTTGGATATCCGTATAACCATTGAAGACTGTTGAAGTGCCTAATTCCTGGAAATTAAGCGACGTTGAGGACAAAGAAATTGTTGAAGTTACCATTTTTTTATCCAATACCAATATACTTGATGTTAAGAAAAGACCTTTTACAGGAAGGTTGGCTAGAGATTTCGTGTAAAAACACTAGCCCTGCTCAGTTGATAATGAGAATATTGCAATCTTTTTTGA